CTCTGAGTACTCTGGCATTCATTCAATATTAATTAGCTTGAATGGATAATTTTCTTTTATTCTTTTACTTACTATTATATATATATATTTTACTATATATATATATTTTACTTAATGAAATGAAGGACAACAAAAGAAAGAATAAGTCTTATTATTCTTCTATGTTATTAACATTCCTTTGATATTTCAAAGGCCGTCTCTGTGTATTTTGCTTGTGCTTCCTGTTTTTCGATTATATTAGAAATCTTATACACTTGTTAGAATTACACTTGTTAGAATTGGATTTATTGGATTGTTTGATCAATGATGTTGGATCAAAATCCCCTTTTGACTCTACGCCGGGGATTCTACTATTATTAGTGAGCACTAATTGAATAATTCCTTCATAGAGATCGAGGACATAATTTACATGGATATAGTAAGTCTTGCTTGGGCTGCTTTAATGGTAATCTTTACCTTTTCTCTTTCACTCGTAGTATGGGGAAGAAGTGGACTTTAGAAGTCCTACTAATTGAGTTTAGGAATTTAGGAAGAAAACTGTATCCATTTTTTTTTAGAGATCGTTCTGCAAAGCCTTTTTTTATTTCACTATTTCACATTTTTAAATTGAAATAAAAAATATCTTTATTTTGAAATTCTATTGGATTCTAGCGGAGTAATGTATTCTATGAATAATATATGAACTCTTTCAATCAAACAAATATTTCAATTATTTCCATGTTCGTATTACGAAAGTAAAAGGAATACAAATGGTAGGGAATTTATTCCAATAAAATAAAATCCAATCAAATTATTTATAAATTTTCTATTTTGACGAACCGACTCTTACTGCGGAACACTTTTGATTTTTTTTTTTCTGTCTTTCCTTTTCAAAGAGAAAAGAAAAAAGTTCTGTTATTCCATTACTGGATACAAATTTTTTATGGGAAACAACATACAACATAGTAGTTGTCCAATGAGATACTACATATAATAAAATATTGGCTTGGACGAGTCGTATATTGCGCACTTACCCCTTATATTATTATTTCTTTGATTTGTTTATAAATTTGATTTTTTCTTTCAATGGGTATCGGAATTCATATTCAAAAGAATCTGAAATCTAGGAATTCGAATCGTAAGAGTTGTCTTTCGATTTTTTCAGATTGATTGGAATCAAGACAAATCAAATAGAAATAGATGAAGCAAAGAAATCAAATTGGAACACGACACTATGTACATTATATACGTAATTGATATCTATATATGAAGATAAGATAATAACGTCGATTGATATATATATTAAATTAACCTGTATCTTTATACAGTAAACTTTATACAGTACAAGAAGAATATTCGATAGTATAGTAGAAATAAAATTTCTACCATACTATCGAGTATCTCATAGAATACTGTTGATTCTAGTTCGCTCATTTCATTTAAGACGCGAAATTGGAATCCTTTTCGTTTTTTTCTTCTCTTCAATCAATCATTGAAAAGAACTAAAAAATCAAGTTGAATTCAAATTAATCACTTTGACTTACGGTTTTTACGTATATTATAAGTAAAAAAGCAGTAGGAATTAAAATGAACAGTGCAGTAGCAATAAATGCGAGAATATTTACTTCCATAATTTGATCGTGTCATTTTTCTTTAATTCGCAATAACTCGGGATTTAATCCCATAGAGATGATAAATCTTTTGTCTGTAAATTCAATGGGATGAATTACATTTCGTGGAATCGAATCGGATCAATATCATGAATAACAATATTGGAGCTATCAAATCGATTCATCGTCAAGAATTGAATAGTATAACATAGGAAGATCTTTTATCCATACCGAATTCAAAAGTGGATTTCTTATCCAATCAAAAATTCTTTTACTATATTTTTATTTAGATTTTTCTTTTTTTCCACTCTTTATTTTCTAAAATCTAAAATCTAGCGCCTTCCTTGTACAATCATCTGATGAAGTATCATCTAACTGCCTTTCCACTTACCATTGGTTCTAAACAAACCCAAACAAACAATAGAAGAGAAATGAAAAAAAAAAGAAGAGGGATCCCTATTGGGAATGAAATTCGACTATTTGTACTCCCCTCTTGTACTCCCTTTCACAGAAAAATGGAGAAATGAATTGATGTATTTTTTTTTTATTGGATTTGTATCCGTCGGGACTGACGGGGCTCGAACCCGCAGCTTCCGCCTTGACAGGGCGGTGCTCTGACCAATTGAACTACAATCCCAGGGAAATAACATAAAAAAGAAAATATCCAGTATACATATTCTTAGAATTTCATTCAACTACTTTCGGTTTCTATTTTAGATTCGAATTGTTGTTTTGGAACAGATTGGAACGGAGACGGGAATGATATATTGATTGATATCCATATGGATATGCACTTTAACTAGAGCGGCATGGATTACTAATAATCTTTTCATTATTTCCAAATCAATTAGATAATCCATTTTTCAAAGATATATCAGAAAATTTTACTTTTTTTCCTATCGTGATCGAGC